TTCGCCTCTTAGCCAATAAATCAGAATTCTCGTGGAGAATGGTAGGATATATGAAATTCCAATGACCGTTGGATATGATTCGATCAGGTCCTGAATAATCAAGAACCCCCCCCTTTTTACCGTAAGGATTCGAACTAAACAATTTGTGTCTCACTTGATCATTAGTCACGGAGAGGTCAGAAATAGATCTCCGTTCAACAGAATGAACATTCATTTGATCTTGATCCTTGTGGAGCGAAAAAGGCACTATACTGGATCTGCACAGAGCTCCTGATAATATCCATAAATGACTTGTTTTGGGTAAGAGATGAACATTACCATATTTATATTCAGGTGCATGGTACACATCGGTACTCCAGTGCATTTCTCCCTCTGAGTCAGAATAAATATGTTTTCGAACTTTCTCTTTAACTTTATTAAAATTGAAAGTGGATGTTCCAGCGCGAATCTCAGCAATCACTTGTTCTGATTCTACATATTGATCATTTTGAACTAAAAGAAAACTTTTGGGTGGAATATTCACATTATGTAGAATATCGTGACTCTCAATAGTTACATACAGGTCTATATAACATAGAAAAGCAGGATGCCCATGACGTGTACGTGTGGGATGAACCAAATCCTCATTGAATTTGATTTTTCCCTTAAAAGGAGCTCGTACATGTTCTGCAGTACCACCTGTGAATACTCCACCGGTATGAAAGGTTCTTAATGTTAGTTGAGTCCCCGGTTCGCCGATTGATTGACCCGCAATAATACCTACTGCTTCTCCTAATTCGACCAGGTCGCCATGAGTGGGACTCTGACCATAACATAATCGACAGATCCAAGATATACTCCTGCAAAGAAAGGGGGTTCGAATATATATTGGTTGTGTTCGAAAGGTTATGAATCGAGTGACAAGTCCAACCCCAATATCCTTATTTTGAGCGGCAATGCAACGTAGGCCCATATATATATTGTATGCTAATACACGACCAATTAGTGTTTGGACCCAAATTCTTTCCGTCATCCCATTTCTAGGACTCACGGAAATGCCTCGGGTAGTGCCACAATCTGTTCTACGTACAACAATGTGTTGAACTACTTCAACAAGTCTACGCGTGAGGTATCCAGCATCTGATGTTCGTACAGCAGTATCCACAACTCCTTTGCGGGCTCCGTAGCAGGAAATGATATATTCCGTTAAAGAAAGTCCTTCGCGTAAATTGCTTTGAATCGGTAAATCAATCATTTGTCCTTGGGGATCCGACATTAATCCTCTCATACCTACTAATTGGTGTACCTGAGATGCATTTCCTCTAGCTCCCGAAAAGGACATTATATGGACTGAATTAGAAGGATCAGTCATCCTAAAATTAGGATGCATTTCTTGTCTCAAATATTCACTTGTAGCATACCATATCTCAATGGATTGGCGTAATTTTTCTACTGTGTGTACATTCCCATAATGATGGTGCTTTTCTAAAATGAAACTTTGTTGTTCAGCATCTTGGACTAGCCACCCCTTAGAAGGTACTGTTAAAAGATCATCAATTCCTAATGAAATGGATGTAGCAGTGGCTTGCTGGAAACCCAGAGTCTTTACTTGATCCAGGGTGTGCGATGTATATGCCATTCCGAAGTGATCTATTAATCTGCTAATAAGTCGTTTCATGGCAGACCCATCTATCGCTTTATTGTAAAAGAACAGATCAGCCCATTCTGCCATAAGTACTTCTCTATTGCGCTGAGTAGGATTCGCCAATGGGTTTGAGTCAGTGATTCGAAGACCTCCTTTACTGGATCTCGATTCATGTAGAAATTAAGGAATTATGATTCCAGTTGAACCGGAGAGATCAAAATTCCCGCGGTATTACATAATTCCTTAGCTTAGGTACCGTATGAGTAGGCCTGACAAAACCCCTGTATGGCTTCTTCTATTTCTCGAGAAAAAGAAATATGACCAACAGTGGTTCGGGTGTATATACAAAGGGTTTGTTTTTTTATATGTCTTACTATTAGATAGTGCCCATAAATTTCATGATAGGTACCCAAAGATTCATATTGAACTTCGACAGGAACTTCTCTTGAGGCAATGACACGTTGATCTAGTCGCCACCGAAGCCACAAAGGACTATCTAAATTGATTCGTTTCTGCTGATAAACTATAAGTACATCATAGGAACTACAAAAATAGGGCTCTTTCTCTTTCGTAGTATATTTATACTTATAATCATTAACTGTTTCATTTTGATAGTTTATGCGATTCCATGGATTATACCTATTTGCACAAATACCTCGACGATTCCCGATCGTTAATACATAGAGTCCAATAAGCATATCTTGGGTTGGTACCGAAATGGGATCTCCAATAGCCGGAGAAAAGAGATTCATATGAGAAAACATAAGTAAACGAGCCTCCGCTTGCGCTTCCAAAGATAAAGGTACATGAACAGCCATTTGATCCCCATCAAAGTCTGCATTGAATCCTTTACGAACTAATGGATGTAAACAAATA